CGGAGTGGATCGAAGATTTTCAAGAATGGAATAGAGAAATACATATTAAATGTACCTATAATGGTGTTCAATTATCAGAAAAAACATTTCCTAAAAATTGGTTAATAGACGGTATTCAGATAAAGATAATATCTCCTTTCTGTCTAAAACCTTGGCGAAAGTCTTGGATACAACATTCTCATCGAGTGAAACAGAAAGGAAAAAATAAAAAAAATGATTTTTGTTTTTTAACAGTTTGGGGACTGGAAACCCAACTTCCTTTTGGTTCTCCTCGAAAACGACCTTCCTTTTTTAAACCTATTTTAAAAGAATTCAAAAAAAAAATAAAAATAATTATAAATAAGTCTTTACAAGTTCTAAAGATTATTAATGAAAAACTAAAATTGTTTCTATTTATAAGATTACCAAATCAAATAGAAATAAATAAATGGATTATTCAAAGTTTTCCATTTTTTAAAACAATAATAAAAAAAATTTCAATTGTAAATCCAACTGACGAATCGAATGAAATAAAAATTGAAAAAATAAAAAAAGAAAAAAATTCTCTAATTAATAATCAGATTCATATAATTCACAAATCGCCCACTCAAACCCAATTCAGGAATTCGACAAATTATTCCGTAACAGAAATAAAAATGAAAAATCTGGCAAATAGAACAAAAATAATCAGAAATCAAATAGAAAAAAGTACAAAAGATAATAAAAAGAGAATACCAATAAAAATTCGTTCTAACAAAACACGTTATGGTGTTAAAAGATTCGAATCGCACAAAAATATTAGTCAGATATTTAAGAGAGCAAATGCTCGATTAATCTGTAAATTAAGTTATTTTCTAAAATTTTTGAAAGAAAATATATATATAGACATATTTCTATATATTTTTAATATTTTAATAATTAATACAGAACTTTTTCTTGAATTAACAAAAAAATTAATTGAAAAATCCATTTGCAATAATAAAACAAGTCAAGAAAGAATTGATACAACAAATAAAAATACAATTAAATTTCTTTCGACTATAAAAAAATCATTTTTCCAATTTAGTAGTAATATAAATAGGAATTCGAAGATTCATTATAATTTATCTTTTTTGTCACAAGCCTATGTATTTTACAAATTATCACAAACAAAAATAATAAACTTATATAAGTTAAGATCTGTCCTTCAATATCATGGAACGTCTTTATGTCTTAAAAAGGAAATAAAAGATTATTTTGAAACACAGGAAATAACTCCTTACAAACTAAAAACCCCAAGACTTCCAAATTTTGAAATGAATCAATGGAAAAAATGGTTAAAAAGTAATTATCAATATGATTTATCTCCGATAAAATGGTCTCAATTAGTATCACAAAAATGGCGAAATACAGTCAATGAACATTGTAAGGTTGAAAATACAACTTTTAAAAACAAATGGAATTTATCTGAAAAAGAACAATTAATTAATTACAATTACAAAAATACCAATAATTTTCAAATCCATTTATTGAAATTATCAGATCACAAAGATAATTTCAAAAAAAACTATAGATATGATGCTTTATCATTTAAATTTCTTGATTATACAGATAAGACAGATAAGAAGGATTTATACTGTTATGGCTTACCATTCAAAAAAAACCAAGAATTTGTTTATCCATATAATTACAACATACATAAAGATAAATTAGTTGATATGTGGTGGAGTATCCCTATCACTAATTATTTAGGAATAAGTAATATTATGGATATAGAGAAAAATACAGATAGAAAATATTTGGATTGGAAATTTCTCCATTTTTCTCTGAGAAAAAAAATTGACATTGGAACTTGGGTCGATATCAGTACAATCAATAATAAAAATACTAAGACTGAACAAAAGAATTATAAAATTTTTGATAAAATAAACAAGAAAGGTATTATTTATTGTACAATTTATCAAAAAATCAACCGATCCCATGAAAAAAAAAATATTTTTGATTGGATGGGAATGAACGAAGAAATATTAAGTTATCCTATATCAAATCTAGAATCTTGGTTCTTCCCAGAATTCTTCTTACTTTATAATGCATATAAAATGAAACCTTGGGTTATACCAATTAATTTACTTTTTTCAAATTGTATTGAAAATAAAAACATCAATAGAAAGAGAAAAAAAAATCCTTTTAGATCATCAAAAAAAATTATTGAATTAGATAATAAAAATAATGACGAAAACGAATTTGTAGGACAAGGAAATGTTGAATTAAATGTCCAAGAGAACTTTGAATCTGTTTTCTCAAACCAACAAAAAAATATTGAAGAAGGTTATACGGAATCAGATATAAAAAAACCTATAAAAAAAAAACAAGATAAGAGTAGTACAGAAGCAGAATTATATTCCTTCCTGAAAAGGTATTTTCTTTTTCAATTGAAATGGAATAATTCTTTCAAACAAAAATTGATCAAAAATATCCAAGTATATTCTTTCCTACTTAAAGTGAAAAACCCAAGAGAAATTACCATATCCTCTATTGAAAAAGGCGAAATTAATCTGAATATAATGCGGATTCCTACAGATTTAGCTATTAAAGAATTGATGAAAAAGGGGATATTTATTGTTGAACCTATTCGTCTGTCTATAAAAGAAAATGGACAATTTATTTTGTATCAAACCATAAATATTTCATTAGTTCATAAGAATAAATGCCAAAATAATCAAAAAAGATACAACGAAAATGTTGCTAAGAATAATTTGTATGAATTGGTTCCACGATATCAAAAGATCATAAAAAGTAGATATAAAAACTATTATGATTTGCTTGCTCCTGAAAATATTTTATCTCCTAGGTGTCGGAGAAAATTTCGAATTCTAATTTGTTTTCATTCAAGGAATAAGAATGGTTTGAATAAAAAACCAGTATTTTGCAATAGGACTGGGATAAAAAACTGTAGTCAATTTTTTGATGAAAGCACAGACTTTGATCGAACTAAAAATAAACTTATCAAATTGAAATTTTTTCTTTGGCCTAATTATCGTTTAGAAGATTTAGCTTGTATGAATCGTTATTGGTTTGATACTAATAATGGTAGTCGTTTTAGTATATTAAGAATACATATGTATCCACAATAAAAAATTTATTTATAAAATTATATCTTATATATAATTAGATAAATAAATGTACACACGCCTTATCTAACATTCAATTCCAATACATGATACTAATTGGATGACGTATCCATAAATGAATCAACAGAATTTTCTTTATTTATTTTCTTTGATAAAATAAATAAAGAAAATTCTGATTTCGGATTCTTGTGTAGATAATATTAAAATAGTTAGCATTATTATTACTGATCGGGAAAATTCCATATTTGGTAAACATTTAAAAGGAAGGTTAAGGATTTATGACAAAAAATTCATTCGTATCCGTTATTTCGCATGAAGAAAAGGAAGAAAACTGGGGATCTGCTGAATTTCAAGTATTCCGTTTTACCAATAAAATACGAAGACTTACTTCACATTTGGAATTGCACAAAAAAGACTATTCATCTCAAAGGGGTCTACGAAAAATTCTTGGAAAACGTCAACGACTACTGTCTTATTTGTCAAAAAAAAATGGAGTACTTTATAAAGAATTAATTAGTCAATTGAACATTCGAGAGGTAAAAACACGTTAATTTTAAGAATTTGAAGAGTTGTTTTGAATTATTTGATTTATTAGATCTTGAATTTTAATGAACTTCTTTTTGTTTTCAGCAATTCATGAAAAAGAATGAATCGGGGAAAAACCTATGACGGTACCAATTACAAGAAAAGACCTCATGATAGTCAATATGGGCCCTCACCACCCATCAATGCATGGTGTTCTCCGACTCATCATTACTTTAGATGGTGAAGATGTTATTGACTGTGAACCAATATTGGGTTATTTACACAGAGGAATGGAAAAAATTGCGGAAAACCGAACAATTATACAATATCTGCCTTATGTAACACGTTGGGATTATTTAGCTACTATGTTCACAGAAGCAATAACAGTAAATGGACCAGAACAATTGGGAAATATTCAAGTACCTAAGAGAGCTAGTTATATTAGAGTAATTATGTTAGAGTTAAGTCGTATAGCTTCTCATTTGTTATGGCTTGGCCCTTTTATGGCAGATATTGGCGCACAGACCCCTTTTTTCTATATTTTTAGAGAAAGAGAATTGATATATGATTTATTCGAAGCTGCCACCGGTATGAGAATGATGCATAATTATTTTCGTATCGGAGGAGTAGCTGCCGATCTACCTTATGGATGGATAGATAAATGTTTAGATTTTTGTGATTATTTTTTAACAGGGATTGATGAATACCAAAAACTTATTACACGAAATCCTATTTTTTTAGAACGAGTTGAAGGAGTGGGCATTATCGGTGGAGAAGAAGCAATAAATTGGGGTTTATCAGGACCAATGCTACGAGCTTCCGGAATACAATGGGATCTTCGTAAAATTGATCATTATGAGTCTTATGACGAATTTGATTGGGAAGTCCAATGGCAAAAAGAAGGAGATTCGTTAGCTCGTTATTTAATACGAATTAGCGAAATGGCGGAATCCATCAAAATTATTCAACAAGCTTTAGAAGGAATTCCGGGGGGTCCTTATGAAAATTTAGAAATACGACGCTTTAATAGGATAAAAAATTATGAATGGAATGATTTCGAATATCGATTCATTAGTAAAAAACCGTCTCCTGCTTTTGAATTGTCGAAACAAGAACTTTATGTGAGAGTTGAAGCCCCAAAGGGAGAATTGGGAATATTTTTGATAGGAGATCAAAGTGTTTTTCCTTGGAGATGGAAAATTCGTCCACCGGGTTTTATCAATTTGCAAATTCTTCCTCAATTAGTTAAAAAAATGAAATTGGCTGATATTATGACAATATTAGGTAGCATAGATATCATTATGGGGGAAGTTGATCGTTGAAATGACAATTGATACACCAGAAATACAAACTATCAATTCCTTTTCAAAATTGGAATCCTTAAAGGAGATTTATGGGACTATATGGATACTTGTCCCTATTGTGATTCTCGTATTGGGAATTACAATAGGTGTACTAGTGATTGTGTGGTTAGAAAGAGAAATATCCGCGGGTATACAACAACGTATTGGACCTGAATACGCCGGTCCGTTGGGAATTCTTCAAGCTCTAGCAGATGGGACAAAACTACTTTTTAAAGAGAACCTTCTTCCATCTAGAGGGGATATACGCTTATTTAGTATTGGGCCTTCTATAGCAGTTATATCAATTTTACTAAGTTATTCAGTAATTCCTTTTGGCTATCGCCTTGTTCTAGCCGATCTCAGTATTGGTGTTTTTTTATGGATCGCCATTTCAAGTATTGCTCCAATTGGACTTCTTATGTCAGGATATGGCTCAAATAATAAATATTCTTTTTTAGGTGGTCTACGGGCTGCTGCCCAATCAATTAGTTACGAAATACCATTAACTCTATGCGTGTTATCAATATCTCTACGTGTGATTCGTTGAGACATAAGTCTTCTTCCATTTTCAGTTTCTACGAAGAATAAAATTTAAAAGTATTGAATAGATATCTTTATTTTTTTATTCACTCCTCGAGTTAATAAACTAAATCAGATAGTTAAATGAGTGAAAGAAAACGGTTTCGGAATTTGCCGTAAAAAATTTTAATCTCATTTCCCAGGTACAAGGGTTAAAAAAAATAAACATAAGCAGTCAAGGCTGTTTACCCCAAGATTGATTTATTAGTCATCAGGACTTGAAGCGGGTTGAAAAAATCAACTTTATGTAATTTTTACTATCTTTTTATGAATTACCATAAAGATTGAACAAAAAAAAATGAGTGGATGATTAGGAACACAAAAGTACACAAAGGATTCGTACTAGAAATTATGTTAAGTTATCCGAAAAAACATTTCTATATAAAGAAATACTAAATTGGTGCTTGAAATTGGTAGAAATAATCAAGTAGTACTCCAAAGAATTCCGATCCAGAGTATGCTCCTATCCACCAATTAAGTGAATGACTATCAGGAACGAAGTAATCCTTTACTTTGTTTGATTTTAAGCCTAAATAAAAGAAATAAGAAGAACAAAAAAAATGAAATACGTAATTCCAAAAAATATTCATGGAAATGAAATTTTTGTAACGTCATAAATTATGAATGTTTAATCTTTTTCGAAATCGAAAATAATATAATTTTAATTAAGGTAATTATTTTTGGTAATAAAGAGTATTTTATTAAAGAATAAAATTATTACTCAATAAAAATCAATAAAAAACTTGAAATTTTTAAACTTAAAGTAAAGAATGAGATCAATTCCGAAGCACTTTTTTTTTAGAGTATAGCAGACAGAATTTCATTGGTCTAATTCAGGAACTTTTGATTGATTTTGACTTTATGTATTCTCCAAACATATCAAGATTAAAGAATATCAAATAGGTCCTTAGATTTATTTATGGCTCTCGAGGAGCCGTATGAGGTGAAAATCTCATGTACGGTTCTGTAATAGCGATGATAAGAGTAATCTTATTATGGACTATGATTATCTAACAGTTCAAGTACCGTTGATATAGTTGAGGCCCAGTCAAAATATGGTTTTTGGGGATGGAATTTGTGGAGGCAACCTATAGGGTTTATTGTTTTTATAATTTCTTCTCTAGCGGAATGTGAGAGATTACCTTTTGATTTACCAGAAGCCGAAGAAGAATTAGTAGCAGGTTATCAAACAGAATATTCGGGTATAAAATTCGGTTTATTTTATGTTGCTTCCTATCTAAATCTACTAGTCTCTTCGTTATTTGTAACAGTCCTTTACTTGGGTGGTTGGAATCTTTCTATTCCATATATATTCATTCATGAATTTTTTGAAATAAACAAGGCATATGAAGTCTTTGGAACCACAATTGGTATTTTCATTACATTATCAAAAACTTTTTTATTCTTGTTCATTTCTATCGCAGCAAGATGGACTTTACCTAGACTAAGAATGGACCAATTATTAAATCTTGGATGGAAATTTCTTTTACCTATTTCTTTAGGTAATTTATTATTAACAACTTCTTCCCAACTCCTTTCATTATAAATAAAAAAAAAATATTTAATTTTTATTTGCTAACTTGTATCAAACAAGAGAAAGAAACAAAATCCAATTTTTGATTTTTACTATATGTTCCCTATGATAACTGGATTTATCCATTATGGTCAACAAACAGTACGGGCGGCAAGGTACATTGGTCAAGGTTTTATGATTACCTTATCTCATGCCAACCGTTTACCTGTAACTATTCAATACCCTTATGAAAAATTGATAACATCGGAGCGTTTTCGTGGTCGAATCCACTTTGAATTTGATAAATGCATTGCTTGTGAAGTATGTGTTCGTGTATGTCCTATAGATCTACCTGTTGTAGATTGGAAATTGGAAACGGATATTCGAAAGAAACGATTGCTTAATTACAGTATTGATTTCGGAATCTGTATATTTTGTGGTAATTGTGTTGAGTATTGTCCAACAAATTGTTTATCAATGACTGAAGAATATGAACTTTCTACTTATGATCGTCACGAATTAAATTATAATCAAATTGCTCTCGGTCGTTTACCAATATCAATAACGGATGATTATACAATTCGAACAATTTTGAATTCGCCTCAAACAAAAGAGAAATCTGATGATTGAAGAACAATTTCAAATTACTAATATTACTAAGGTTCTTCCATTTTTTTTATTGAAATTTTCAAATTTTATTTGATTACTAACTAAACATCTCGACTATTTACTAGAATCTGTTGGTTGATAAAAATTTCAACTTAATTTGTTTTGTCTTGAAAATATGTTTACTGTAATTGTAATAATTGCAAAGAGTTTCGACTACTTCCGATAAAAAGAATACGACAATTCGAATAAGTTTACCTACATCAAGTCCTATACATTAGGATTTAGCAATTAAGAACACATGAACCTCCTTTTTCCTGTTCAAGTCAATAAGATCATGAAAAATTCCGATTTTTTTATCTCTTATTTTACATATAATGGATTTACCCGGACCAATACATGATTTTCTTTTAGTCTTTCTGGGGTCAGGTCTTATATTAGGGGGTCTAGGAGTGGTATTATTTACCAATACCATTTTTTCTGCCTTTTCGCTGGGATTGGTTCTTGTTTGTATATCTTTATTATATATTCTAGCAAATTCTCATTTTGTAGCTTCTGCACAACTCCTTATTTACGTGGGAGCTATAAATGTTTTAATAATATTTGCTGTAATGTTCATGAATGGACCAGAATATGACAATGATTTTCATCTTTTTACTGTTGGGGACATAGCTACTTCATTGGTTTGTACAAGTCTTTTTATTTCATTAATAAATACTATTTTAAATACGTCATGGTATGGGATTATTTGGACTACAAGATCAAACCAAATTCTAGAACAAGATTTGATAAATAATAGTCAACAAATAGGAATTCATTTATCAACAGATTTTTTTCTTCCATTTGAACTCATTTCAATAATTCTTTTAGTTTCTTTAATAGGGGCAATTGCTGTGGCTCGTCAATAATTTATTTTTTTTTAATTATCAATTTAGATTTATTACCATTATCAACATATTTTTTTGCTCTTAATTTATTCTATTCTACCTTGTTATATTTTAGTCAATCAAATCGGTTTAATTGTTCTTCATATTGAAATGAATCGAGATTTATAAGGAGTTGGTCAATGATGCTTGAACATGTACTTGTTTTGAGTGCCTATTTATTTTCTATGGGAATCTATGGATTAATCACGAGTCGAAATTTAGTTCGGGCCCTTATGTGTCTTGAACTTATATTGAATGCAGTTAATCTTAATTTTGTAACATTTTCGGATTTTTTTGATAGTCGTCAATTAAAAGGAAATATTTTCTCAATTTTTGTTATAGCTATTGCAGCCGCTGAAGCAGCTATTGGACTGGCTATTGTTTCTTCAATTTATCGTAACAGAAAATCAACTCGTATTAATCAATCGAATTTATTGAATAAGTAGTATTTTTATTATTATATTTTATATAAATTATATAAACTATGTTCTAATTTATTAAAATTAGATAAATTTATATGATAATAGTCATCAATTCAAATTAAATTAAAAATGAAATTAATAAGTACAGCACTTTAAGATATAATCCGACTGTAGAAAATGGAATAAATCAAAGTATTTTGGAACTCTTTTATATTTTCTAATAATTCTAATAAGCCGATCCAATCCAGAAGTAGGTTGATTCGAATAATTCTGGTAAATCATTGATTCGTCTGGTATTTGAATATGTGATTCATTTACTTTTACTTTAATTAAAACTAGATCGAAAATTAATGAAGTTAAAAAAAAATTTAGACACAATGTCACATTCAGTAAAAATTTATGATACATGTATAGGGTGTACTCAATGTGTACGAGCTTGTCCCACAGATGTATTAGAAATGATACCCTGGGATGGATGTAAGGCTAAACAAATAGCTTCCGCTCCAAGAACAGAGGATTGTGTCGGTTGTAAAAGATGTGAATCTGCTTGTCCAACAGATTTTTTAAGTGTTCGGGTTTATTTATGGCATGAAACAACCCGCAGTATGGGTCTAGCTTATTGATCGATACGTTCCAGAAAACTCCACTTCACTTGAATCCATTTATTCTATAATTTATAATTGGATTTTTTTTTACCGACAAAACCCCGTACCCCAAAAGAAACATATTTCTTTTGGGGTACGGGGTTTTTTGGCTCAAGTGTATCTTGTCTTTACCACGAATTCTTTTCCTTGGTTAACAACCATTGTTATTTTGCCCATATTTTCGGGTTGTTTAATTTTCTTTCTTCCTCATAGAGGAAATAAGGTTATTAGGTGGTATACTATTTTTATTTCTATTTTAGAGCTCCTTCTAATGACTTATGCATTCTGTTATCATTTCCAACCGGACGATCCATTAATCCAACTAACAGAAGATTATAAATGGATCAACTTTT